TTTTCTTACTCTTAGAGCGGCAGGAGACTTTGGTCTATTCCATAACATAAAAATTGGAAAATTATCTAATCAACATAATCAAAATTTTCTATTGGTATAAATGCTAAAATAGATCCGTTGCTTTGATCTTTCAAACCACTCTATTCTTTTGTTTCTTATGATGTTTTTGCACAATGGAATAGAAGCTTTTTCTATTGATTGATTTCTATATAATAGAGGCTCTGGCGCTCATTAACTCTTATCTTACGAAGCAACAAGAAAGAAGGAATCAATCTATTTTGGGGGTAATCCAATATCATATGGATACTTTAAACGGATGAGATATTCTGCAAATCATTTCTACATTTCTTATAGTAAACAAATAAAAACTTATTGTATATAAAATAGAAAAAAAGGATAAAATAAAAAATAAGCATTTAGGTATGCGTAAAAATAGATTCTAATCCGCGCCGCTTTTCAACCAAACAAGTCAATGTAATATTGAAAATAAATAATATAAATTAAAAGTGGAAGTTAATTGAATAATAGAAGAAGAAGCTCCATTTACTCAATGAATGATTCCCCTCTAAAACTTTTTGTTTGTCTACTACTTCTTATTTCTTATGTTTTTATTTATTTAAAATAATGAATGTATGAATCTAAACAAAAGATTTCCGATATATCTGGAAAAGAAGAAATATTAATCTTTGGTGAACAAGAGAAAAAGCATTATTGTGTCGATACAAGAGACACAAGAAAAAGGAGTTCCACCTTTTCTTGTGTCGAATAGAAGATTAGGAAGACTTATAATCCTTCCTAGAGGTACCTGTTCCTTTCATTTCATTTATCCAGTCCTTGTCTTGTATCTTCTTCCTTTGTTTTTGTATACCTATTGGCTAGTGCCTAGTACTAAAAATGGAATACAAGTAATGAATTCCATAGATCTCGCAAAAATACTAGAAACAAAAAACAAAGCAAAGTAGGTTTAAGGAAGTTTACAGAAATAAATATTTCATTTTTTTGATCAACAAGAATTCGGCGCTTTTTATCAACTTGATGGTAAGGAATTTCTGGATCTAGAAATTCATTTCATATAATTGAACCTTTTCAAACTGTTTCTTTTTAAGAACCAAAAAAATTTGTGCCAAAATAACAGATGCCAAAAAGAACAAAAGTCCTTGGACGCGTAATGGATCTTGAAGCACTATTTCTGCATCTCCCTGACCAAACCCCCCTACATTAGGATTGCTTGTTAATGGTTGATCAAGCTTGATAGATTCACCCTCTGAAACAAGAAGTTCTGGCCCTGGAGGTATAATATCAACCGCTTGGTGACCATCCGATGCATCAACTATGGTTATTTCATATCCCCCCTTTTCTTTACGTACTATTTTGCTTACTATACCCGCGGCTGTAGCATTATAGACTGTATTGTTACTCTTGCTCCCATCAGGATAAATCTGACCCCTTCCCCTGTTCCCACCTACATATATAGGATATTTTAAGAAGTTAACGTCTTTCTTTGTAGCAGGGTCGGGGGAAAGAATGGGAAAGACGATTTCACTATATTTTTGACCTGGAACAGGACCTATCACAAGAATATTTCTTCTATTAGGACGATAACTCAGAAAAGACAGATTTCCTATCTTTTCTTTCACCTCGGGAGAAATACGATCGGTGGGGGCTAATTCGAATCCCTCGGGTAAAATAAGAACAGCCCCCACGTTCAAAGACCCTTTTTTACCATTAGCAAGGACTTGTTTCACTTGCGTATCATAAGGAATTCGAACAACTGCTTCAAATACAGTATCAGGAAATACAGCTTGCGGAACTTCAATATCCACAGGCTTATTAGCTAAATGGCAATTGGCGCATACAATTCGCCCGGTTGCTTCTCGTGGATTTTCATAACTTTTCTGCGCAAAAATGGGATACGCATTTGAAATAGATGCTCGAGTTATTACATATATCATGATTGATACAGAAATAAATTGAGTCATCTGTTCCTTTACCCAAGAAAAAGTATTTCTATTTTGCATGATCCAATCATTGATCCCGGAATTTCTACAATAAATTAGATAGGTAGCTAGTATAGTTCCCTATCCACGAGTCTGCCATTGTATTGAAAAAATTCGACGAAAACAGGACGAAGGCCTTGAAAAGTATAAAGGAAAAAAAAAATGCCCTTTTTTTACATGAAAAAACTTTTTGATTGATATCAGGAAATCAAATAAGTTTATCATTCATTCATTGAATGATAAATGACTACAAGCGAAGGAGATACGCGATTTAAAAAACGGAAGATCCAATATTTTACAATTGTATCTAGAATAACTGGAAAAGTGGAAACAAGACCAGATATAATTTGCTCATTATGAGCCAATCCAAAATCATTGTAGATCGAACCAATCATTAGTTCCCAACCATGGGTTGAGTGAAATCCAATCCATAAATCAGTAACTAAAAGAATAGAAAAAGCTTTTATTGTGTCACTTAAGTTATAGAAGAATTCCTGAATCCAAGAATTCAGAATAACAAGTTCTTCATTACCCAGAATAAAATAACCACTTAGAATAGTAAAACAGATTATATTTGTCGACAAATGTAAAATGATATGGAGATGATATTCATTATGTGTTTTGACCAATTGTATCGTTTCTTTGTGTATTCCTATACTAAACTTTTTTATATGTGTCTCTGGGTATTCTTTTATCATTTCATCCAACAAGAATAGTTCTTCTAATTCTAGGAATTTTTCTAAAACATTTTTCTCTTGAATATCATTCAAAAAATTTTCGGATTGCCTAGTATTCCACCAATGAATAATCCAAGGTTCCAGACTTTTTTGAAATGAGAGAGAGATCCCCCAGGGCAAAAATATTATAGATGCAAGATACGCGAGGGAAGCCAATGCTTTCTTTTTTTTCATTTTTTTTCTGTGAATTGTTAATGAACTGCTTCATTTGTCAACTTTATCTGATCTTATATTTCTCTAAAGCACGAGTTCTATAACAAGGTATCGAACCTATGAATCTATTCCCAGTTTTTTGTAAAAATGTAGTCCTTAGATCTAGAAATAAAGAATATAGAAATAGAATTAAGGATCCCGTTTCGGATGAAATATATATATTTATAATAGAATAAGTAAATTCTAAGTAAATGGGATTTCCGAATATCTGGATAAATCCGAACGAATTTTTTTGATAAAAATTCAAAAAACCTCAATTGGTACGCGCAGGAAATAGGCCAATTCGGCAGCTTTTTGTTCAATTTCTCGTGGAGTCAAATTCTCATCAGTACGAGTCAAGGGGATGGTTCCTTGGCCTCTGATTTCCATATAAAGAATACGACGAGGAAAAAGACCCTCTTTAACCTCCATTCTGATTGATTGGATATCTTTCATAAAGAAGCGAAGGAAAATGCGACGATTTATTCCGGGGAATCCCCAACGAAAAATACACATTATTCCTTCTTTTCTATCGAATCGATCATAACCACTACCTACATTCCACGATATTGTGCACCACAAATAGGAACTAATGAATAAACCCGCGATCCCATAGAACGACATCACGATCCCTTGTGGAAAAAAAATAATTTGTTGAGAAGGAAATCCAGGTATCAGATTCCTACCAAGATAACTAGAAATTCCAACCACTAAAAATCCTAGTGAACCTAAAAAAAGAATAAAGGCCCAGAAAAAATTACTTGCTTTTCGAGACCCTGTTATAAGTTCTATCCATATATGTTCTGATCGCCAGTTCATACTATACTAGATCCGATTGCATTCGATTGGAATTCAGAAAAAAAAATTCGACTTTTCTTGATGCCAAAGTAACTTTCATCAACTAAAACTATTCTGATATGAACCCTTAGGAGTAATTGGTTAGATACATTGACTTTCTATTATAAAAATATTTGCCGATCGTTTTTATAACCCGTATATACATAGATTTATACGGATATCATGTATCCGCATGCATAACAGTTCTTTCATTTGTATTCAGAAAAAAGGCACATATCATACCGCATTACACTAAACAAATATCTGTACCAAAAAAAATATCTGGTTGGCCCCATCAGGTCTAGACAATCTTATTTTTTTGTACATGAAGAAATAAAGAAGCCATTGCAATCGCCGGAAATACTAGGCCTACTAAAGGGACAAAAAAAGAAGATAAGTAAAGATCTGTCATAGAACGGGTACCTCAATTTAATATTTGTATCTATTAATTTAATATTTGTATATATTATAAATATGTAAGTATATATTATAATTATTATATTATAAATAATATAATATTAAGATAAATAATATTAAGTACTTAATAAGTGCAAGGAATGAGAACTAAATGAAAATTTAGTGTACCTATTCATCTTTCTATACGAATATGTATGAAAACAACCCACTTTAAGTTTACGAAATTTTATGAATTCTCCCGTCCTTAATACTTTTTCTATCTTACTAATAAAATAAAGAGTTTTTTTTTTTTTATTAAAGATAAAGAGTTTATTATAAGTTCGCGACTCTAACTAAACTAATTCAACCCAACAAAAAGGGATTAGATTTCTACTAAAAAATGAAAGTTCTTGGTAGGCAAGGCATAGAAATCACTTCTATTTTTTCTAGATTTTAATATTTTCGTTTTATTTCTATATTATATATATCTATTTCTATAGTATATATATCTATTTTTCAAAGGAAAAAAACCGTGTAGCTGAAATAACTCACTCAGAACGCCTTTTAAAAGATTACGCGGTATGATTGGGTCGAATAAGCCCTTATGGAATAAATACTCAGCTGCTTGTGAACCGTCGGGTACTGTTTTATTCAATGTTTGTTCAATTACTCTTTTACCTGCGAAAGCAATGTACGCGTTAGGTTCAGCAATAATGACATCTCCCAACATACCAAAACTGGCCGTTACTCCACCAGTTGTAGGGGATGTAAGGATTGATACATAGAATAACTTTTTATTTGATTGATAATTATATGAAGCAGAAGATATTTTAGCCATTTG